AGAAAAGCTCCAGAAGATGTTAATCGTAAATAAGAAGATTGTTTACGAAGAAAAACTAATACAAATTCGCATTCAGATACATAAGAATTATATGGGAACCGAAATAGTCTTTTATTTTCTTTTGAAAAAAAAATAGAATTATTCGGAGTAATAAGACTATTCCAATTATGATATTCGTGAAGAAAGAATCGCAATAAATGTAAAGAAGGAGCATCTTGGATCCAGCATTGAAGGATTTGAACCAAGATTTTCAGATGGATGGGATAAGGTATTAGTATATCTGACACATAATTTAAATGCGATAATTTGTCCTCCAAAAAGGGAAATATTGAATGAATAGATCGTAAATTCAAATTATGAGATTTTGGTATTTTTTTTTCTTCGAGGGAAGATACTAATCGCAGCAAGAATGGAATTTCCACAATGACTGCAAAACCTTCCAATATCATCTGAGAATAAAAATGAAAATAAAAATAATTGTTGTACCCAACGAATCGATTTTGGTTAGAATCGTTAACCGAATAAATCAAATAATTCTGTTGATACATTCGAATAATTGCACGTTTCACAAGTACTGAACTAGATTTATTGTCATAACCAAAAATTTCCGTGGATTCGTAAAAAATCGAACCATTTAAACCACGATCATGAGCAAATGTGTAAATATACTCCTTAAAGAGAAGCGGATATAGAAAGTGTTGTTGCCGAGATCTATCTTTTTCTAAATATCCTTGTAATTCTTCCATTTACATTTCTACTTGAACCAGAGGCAGGACCCATTTCATTTTTGGGGTTATCAAATGATACATAGTGCAATATGGTCAGAACAGGGTATATATTATGTATATAATTACAGTAAGAAAAGAATATATATCCCACAAACAAAGGAAACAGGGGAGTCCAATCAACAGATCTTTTTCCTCTCCTTTTCTATCCAATTGGTTTATGTTCGTTATAATTACAAGAGGGTCAAAAATCCTTTATTTTTGCAACTCGATCGCTCTTTTGACTTTGGAATAAATTCTCTTTATCAGTATACTGTTTCTTCTACACATCCGTCCCCAATCCATAATAAAGAATAATTAGGATTCATTAAAAAAAAAAGAAAGAAAATCAATGGTCCACTCACAAAAGAACCCACCCTTTCCCGCATCAGGCACTAATCTATCTTTAACGTCTAATTAGATCGGGTAATCATTCAAATTAAGAACAAAAGCTCGTTGCTTTTTATTTCACCAGAATTAGAGCCATAGGGCTCTATCCATTTATTCACTAGACCCAACTGTAAATGTGAATTTTTTTTTTTCTTTTTGGAAGTGAAAATAAAAAAAATTTGTAACAATCCGGTAAGGATAAACTCAAAGTTCTACTTTAATTACTTTAATTAAATAATAAATTAAATAATTAATTAAATAATAATCAAAATAATAATAATATTTTATTTTTATTACGACATGCTGTTTTTTCCATTCATTACCTTTGAGGATCAGTCGTGGTCTTATAGACTCTACCAATAGTCTGGACGAATCTGTTGCTTCATCCAAATGTGTAAAAGATCATAGTCGCACTTAAAAGCCGAGTACTCTACCGTTGAGTTAGCAACCCGAATAAAATAAATAGGATATGTAAATACGGTCAAAATAAAAAAATAAATTGAATTGCACTGCACGACCCCGTCAAAACATTGAACTAGAACAAATCTTTCTTTTCGATTTGTTGATCAATTAAAAACACCAAAATACCAAAATGGACAGATCGGATTAAACAACAACAGATTCCCAATAGAGATGTCAAAATTGTGACAAACCACCATTTTCTTTATCAATTTTCTTTTCTTTTTCGTTAAGAAAATACATCTTGTATGCCAGTAAATCCGGCAGGGCAAACCCATCATTTGACTGAAGTGAAGGAAAGAAAAAACCAATATGGGGTGGAGATAAACGGATCTATTTATCTACGATCGAATTATATTTCTTCGATGCACCATTGTCAATATGAATCCAATGTTAAGAAAACAAATTTAAGTAAATCAAATAAGGACTTGTGTTGGATTGGCACAACATAAAAAAAATAATAAATTTGGATGAAAAAAATACGAAAGAGGTAAAGTAAAGAAAAAATCTCGGGTTTATTCAATCAATAGAGGTACGATAAGCAAGATTAACCCCTTGTTTGTTGGTGGATTCCCGCAACAAACAAAACAAGAAAAAAAAGTAAATTAAGTATGAATACAGCAAAAAAAAGGCAAATTGTGTGTAAATAATTACACAAAGATAGATACTAGTCCCCCCCCCTTTTTTTATTTATTAATTTTGTTTTTTTCCTTTAATTAACTCAAATCGAAGTTCTTTCTTGAAATAATTCAGCCTTCCTTAAAATATCACAAACAGTTCCCGTAGGTTGAGCACCTTTTTCAAGGAAATATAGAATAACAGGAACATTTAAATAAGTTTGATTCTTTATCGGGTCGTAAAAACCTACTTTTCTAAGATCTCTTCCTTCTCTTCGGGATCGAACATCAATTGCAACGATTCGGTAGATGGCTCATTGGAATAGATGTAAATAAACAATGCCCCCCCTAGAAACGTATGGGAGGTTTTCTCCTCATACGGCTCGAGAAAAAAGGATTCTAAATTTCTGTATATGTATATAATGGCAAATGGATCCATAAAATCATGAATTAGACTATGATTTGAGTCGTTTTTTTATTCTTCCTTACAGAAAAAAAGAAATCTCATTCGTACTCATAACTCAAGTTGGGTAATTCTGACAAAGTTCGAAGGGAAACCCTTAGACATTTATTGAGCCGTCTCTAACCTCTTTCGTTTGTCTCATCTCGAATCTATTTTTATTCCTCATTCTGATTCAATTGTTGAGACAATTGAAAATAGTGTTTACTTGTTCCGGAATCCCTTATCTTTGCTTTGTGAAATCATTGGGTTTAGACATTACTTCGGTGATCCTTACTCCTTTCAAAAGAGCAGCAACATACCTTTTTGTTTTTTGTTATTTTTTTCTATACTATAGAAATAGAATATGAACGGTGGATTCCCTTGTGATACACTTTTGATCGAAATAGTTTTACCAATTCTGAAAAATTTTACTTTTTATTTTTCAAACTTCTTTGATTTTTCGATTTTTTTAACCTTTCGATTTATATATTGAGGATATACTTACAAAGTTGGTCTAACTTATTGATAGTTACTAACCCTAGATTCTTCCCCCTGATAAACGAATCAATCCTTTCTGCTCGAGCTCCATCATGTACTATTTACTTACAACCTAACACAAATTAGGTTCCTAACAGAGCAGAACAAACTATGTCGAGCTAAGAACATCTTCATTCCTATAGAAAATGGTGGATGTAAGAATCCACAGCCGATCATGTCCTTCAAGTCGCACGTTGCTTTCTACCACATCGTTTCAAACGAAGTTTTACCATAACATTCCTCTAATTTTATTTCAAACCGGTATGTAATTGATTCAATATGGAATCATGAATAGTCATTGGCTCAACCGGTGTGTGTATACCGGTATATAATAGTACATACTTTCTATCTATCTATCTATGGATAGATAAGTATTTATCCGGGGAAGGATCGGCAAGGATCCAATTTATTTAACTCTATATTCTATCATATGAATGAAACATATTTCTAAAAAAGACGAATAAATAAGTTTCCTTAAGACTTATTTACATCTTAAAAAGATTGTTCGGGACGATCAATCATGAAGGATCCATTTTTCTCGAACAAATAAACTATAAACCTCAAAAGAAGAACCTTTAATATTAATAGATTTGCAATCCCGGAACAAAATCAATTATTAATAAAACTTTTTTATTTTATACAATACAGATTTTGTTTTACTTCAGGTTCAAGAATTTTGCTTTTCCATCAATTTCATAAAGTCAAGTAGATGCAATATACAAATTTCCCCCCAATCGCTACATTACATTGATTTCCAATTATTCATTTGAACCGGATAAGATATAAGATGAACCAGATAAAATACAAAAAAATGGGGTCCAGATCAATTCGTTTTTACTATTTTTTTCCCACACCAGCTTTAGAAGTTTTAAGACCAGTGATTAAATTAGTACCAAAAACTCCCTACTCTTTAGTCTCCACATAGACTGTGGAATTGGGATACTCCATTTATTTACTTTAGGCTTTTTACCCTTGGTAAGGGAATAAAGAGGCCTTTCTTTCCTTTCATTCACATTTCGATTCAGAATGCTTCATGTGAGAATTGACATTTCATAGATATGGGACATAAAGTTTCCATAAGTAACTAACTTGAAAATGAATATTGAGTAGTACGAACATATCCTGAATGTGAATGATAAACCCAGAATATCTTTTTTGAATTCAAAAAAAAGATATTTATTTCCACCCACATTTGACACTTGATTACGTTTGTGAGAAACCAAATGAAAGAAAAATATGATTCTAAGAATCATTCTTAGAATTCAGAACAAAAGATTGTTCTCGTTAACAATTTTATGTTTCATGTGGGATACGATGCGATCCCATCTTTCGTTTCTGATGGAAACGATCTGGGACGGAAGGATTCGAACCTCCGAGTAACGGGACCAAAACCCGCTGCCTTACCGCTTGGCCACGCCCCATTTCGAATTTCTATTCGACACTAATAAACATTAATATTGGTATTGGTTATTCGTCAATTCCAACCCAATAAATAAATACATTGGGGATATATTGTTGCTAGGATTCAACACATGTGGATATAGAATCAAAAAAATTCATTGATCATTACAGGGAATTCAGTTAAGATATTGTATGAAAATGGAATTCCTTGTATTCTCATTTGAGAATGGAAGGAAAGATTTTGATTTGGGAGATTTCGAAAAAAAAAAAGAAAGATTTTTTGACTTGTCTTTTTTTTTCCCTTATAAAAAAAAACTCAATCAGAATAAAATTATCTAATCCACAAGAACGAAATTTTGTTATGCTTAATATCTTTAGTTTAATTTGCATCTGTCTTAATTCTGTCTTTTATTCGAGTAGTTTTTTCTTCGCCAAATTGCCCGAAGCTTATGCCTTTTTAAATCCAATCGTAGATGTTATGCCTGTCATACCTGTACTTTTTTTTCTCTTAGCCTTTGTTTGGCAAGCTGCTGTAAGTTTTCGATGATTTAATACTCTGCTAAATTCATGATTTATTCGATAAATCAAAATTCGAAAAATTGATAAGACCAGATAAGTCTTACATTATGAACCCTCGATTCAAAAATAGAAATTCTTGTATATTGAATAACCGCAGCGATGAATTTTGATCAACTTATTTCCTCGTTCTCACCTTACAGTGAGCAAAGACTTTATTAGGTTGCCTACAATACCTAATTATTCATATGACAAGAAATTTTTGATAACGAAGGAATCCAAATCTTATTCCAAAGAAATTCGTGAAAATGACTTTCTTTTCAAAAAAACACTTCATTTTTTGGGGGGTGTCATGTCAAAACAAAATAGTGTATGTGGTAAAGTAAAAAATAAGTAACCTATTCCCTTTTTCAAAAAAAAAAAAGATCTTGGAGATTGTGTAATGCTTACTCTCAAATTATTCGTTTATACAGTAGTGATATTCTTTATTTCTCTCTTCATCTTCGGATTTTTATCTAATGATCCAGGGCGTAATCCTGGACGTGAGGAATAAAAAAAAGATATTTTTCGTTTTTCCTGCTTTTTCTAAATTTTTTTTCTTATGATTTTATCTATTCCATGCATTTACCTATGATAAAATCAAGGGATCGAAATTCCTTCGAATTCGAAAGTCTCAAGTAATAAGAAGAAGCGGAGAGAGAGGGATTCGAACCCTCGGTACGAATAACTCGTACAACGGATTAGCAATCCGCCGCTTTAGTCCACTCAGCCATCTCTCCCCATTCCCATCCCCGTTTAAAAATGGAAAATTTTTTATGTGATGTGACACGTGAAGTAAAGATTGATAAAAACCTTCGTTTTACTTTTTTATTTATCTATTTTTTTTTTATATATTCTTTTATTTATATTCTATTAAATTATATTCTTTATTTTTTATATTTATTTATTTCTTTATTTTTTATATTTATTTATAAATATAAAAAAAAGAAATTTTGATAATAAATAATATATTTATTTATAATATCTTTTTTTTATAATAAAAAAAAAGATATAAGATAAAGATATATAAATATAAGATAAAGATATATAAAATAAAGATATATAAAATATTATAACAATTATATAACATATATAAATAAACATAATAATATAACTTATAAAGATATTTTATTATAAACTTATAAAGATATATAAAAAGAACAATAAAGCAATATATATCTATATATAGGATAAAAATATATATATATATATAAGAAAAGAAGAAATTTGATCAGGAATTCAATTTAGATAATGATTCGAAACGGATATCCCCAATAGAAAAATACCCTACTTCTTCTATTTTGTACGAAAGGTTTATTCCCCCGGCTTGGTTTAAGTACTGGCCGGGCCAGGCCAGTATTTCCATAGATAAAATGATTTAATAATGATTTGATATCAATCAAAAATACTTGCTGAAGTGTCATTTCTTATTATTAATACTTAATATTATATTAATACTTAATATTATTACTTAATATTAAATTCAATTAATATATTTTTTTTTGATTTTCTTTTTATCAATTTATTACTTACTGGAAAAAGAAACTGGAATAAAAAACATATATATATATATATATTTATTATGTACATATATATGTACATATATTAAACAATAAAAAGTATTAAAATGAAAAATAAAAAAAAAAAAATATCAAATATTAAACACACATATTTATTTATAAACGTAGTTATAATATAACTCATTTATTTGTTCAAGAGACAAGCTTTATTTGAACAATTGAGATCCAATTGACTCGAATTCTTAATTCATAAGTAAGATCTGGCAGTTGAAAGAGAAGTTGAAAAAAAAAAAGAAACCATGTATGCAGATTTCATCCTTTCTATGATCCAGCTTCAATGATTCTTTCAGACCGGGACTGTCAGTAATGACTTCGTATCAAACGAAAAGAAAAGTATAATATAACTATAACTTTTTTTATGTTATTTAAGTAAGCTTTCTGCTCTTCGCCTATTTAAGTCCCCAGCGGGACGAAGCGTCAACGCTAAAATTTTCATGATTCTGATGCTATCTTGATTGCGCCTCACTCTTTTGTTCGACAAATGGTCCATTCATATACAATAATAAATATGTAGCGGGTATAGTTTAGTGGTAAAAGTGTGATTCGTTCTATCAAAAACTTAAATAGTTAAGGGGTCTTTCAGTTTTTTTCATATTCCGATCAAAAACTTTATTTCTTAAAAAGGTTTAATCTTTTACCTCTCAATAGTATATTTGAGGAAGAATATACATTCTCACGATTTGTATCCAAAGGCCGATTAGAAATTGAATAAAAAAGATTGGATTATGGATATGGAGTCGCGAAGCATAATTTTT